AATTCTTGGTTATTGAGATTCACGGACGGTTTGGATTAATATTTAGAGATAGATATTACCTACCCTTTTTTCCTCTTTCAAACAAGTTGAAATGATTGAAGTTTTACTATTTGGAATCGTGCTAGGTCTAATTCCTATTACTTTGGCTGGATTATTTGTAACTGCATATTTACAATACAGACGCGGGGATCAGTTGGACCTTTGATTAAGTAACATCTCTCTTTTTTTTTATTGACCTCCTGCGAATTAAAGATAAGGAGGAGGTCAAATTCAGATTACTTTTCAAGTCAATAAAGTTATTTCATTGTCATTCGACCTAAGAAGAGCGGAATCACGCTCTGTAGGATTTGAACCTACGACATCGGGTTTTGGAGACCCACGTTCTACCGAACTGAACTAAGAGCGCTTTCTTATCACAATAGATAAGATCATAAAGAAAAGGATTCTATTTATACCCCAATAGATCTTACATGCATATAGTATCATAAACTGAAATATTAGGTATGTCCAATTTTCATTGATCACTATTGATCCTTCGTTAATGCCTATAGGATATAGAATAAGTAATAGGTAGGGATGACAGGATTTGAACCCGTGACATTTTGTACCCAAAACAAACGCGCTACCAAGCTGCGCTACATCCCTTTCAATTGGCCTACAGTGTCATTGTAGAGAATCCACGTCTTGTTTTCCACATCGTTATTTTCCCTATTGATATACAAATTCTCTTGTCATTTCTTCTTTTTGGTCTCACGGATTATATTACATATAATAAAAAAAAAAAAAAAAGAATTATATACTATATACATATGAAAATACATCTGAAATGAAACCCAACAGATAAAAAAAAATCTTTCTCGGTAATGTTCCGAGAAAGAAGGAAACGCCTTTTCTCTGTTGTAAGGAAAGGAAAATATCATCTATCGGGTTGTTTTATATATTCATATATTCATTTTAGTTACGAATTTCATGTACAAATACAAGCGATTCTTAACTACATATGCATTACTACATATGCATTCATATATGTATTACAATAAAAATTACAATAACAATAAAAAGGAGGATTTTCAATGCGAGATATAAAAACATATCTCTCTGTGGCACCTGTGCTAAGTACTCTATGGTTCGGGTCTTTAGCAGGTTTATTGATAGAGATCAATCGTTTATTCCCAGATGCGTTGACATTCCCCTTTTTTCATTCTAGTTATTGACATGGGAAGGGCCTAAGAAGATTAGAGAGATACAAGAAATAGTCTGTGACTAATCCCGCTCCCTTTCTCTTTCTTTGTTTTGTGCTTTTGTCAGTTTTTTAGGATGAAATTAAAAGAAAGAGAAAAAAAAATTGAAAAGTGGAGTCAACCGCATCGAAACTTGGGTTCAGGCTCAAATTACTAGAGGGGTAGCGGAAATGAGGTCGAAGGCAACAAAATCATACAAAATATTTCAATTAAATACTATTTAAATACTATATTAAGATTATAAAATACTATATTAAGATTATAGATTATAAATAATATAATTGATAGGTAGAAATCGTTGTATTACTTATTCTTATTATTATTATTTTTTTTTTTTTTTTCTCTATGAATTTTTGATTGCAACGAAATCTTTCATAATTGGATTTCAGGTCAGCAACTTCTTTTTTTTTTGTTTCGGGTCGAAAATGAAAGAATTGAGTTAATCCAAAATTCAAAGGAGGTTCATGGCCAAGGGTAAAGATGTCAGAATAAGAGTTATTTTGGAATGTAACAGTTGTGTCCGAAACGATATTAATAAGGAATCGCCAGGCATTTCCAGATATATTACCCAAAAGAATCGACACAATACGCCTAATCGATTGGAATTGAGAAAATTCTGTCCCTATTGTTACAAACATACGATTCATGGGGAGATAAAGAAATAGATCAAAGAGAACGCGTGTGTACCTTCCCTTCAAAAAACAGGAACAAATTCACAAAAATTACATTTAATTATATTTACATATATATTTACATATAATAAAATATAATAAAAATATAATTATAAATTAATAAATAATATAAATATAATTAATTATAATTATAATACATAATTATAATACATATAAAAATCTAATATAAATAAAAAATAAACCATAAACCAATCAACTCCTATTTCCGTCAAATCATAAATTAGATTTAAGAAATAGGATTTTAGAGATAAGGAATAAACCATGGATAAATCCAAGCTTTTTCTTAAATCCAAGCGATCTTTTCGTAGGCGTTTGCCCCCAATTGGATCGGGGGATCGAATTGATTATAGAAACATGAGTTTAATTAGTCGATTTATTAGTGAGCAAGGAAAAATATTATCTAGACGAATGAATAGATTGACTTTGAAACAACAACGATTAATTACTATTGCCATAAAACAAGCTCGTATTTTATCTTTGTTACCTTTTCTTAATAATGAGAAACAATTTGAGAGAGCTGAGCCTACTCCTAGAACTACAGGTCCCCGAACCAGAAAGAAATAGGCCTATTTCGCAATTGATTGAATCAAAATTCCAATCCGAATCCCCACCCAGGTTGATGTTTTGTTCGAAAAATTCGAGAATTTAGATTGGATTGACACGTCGTAAAAAAATCGTAAGAAAAGAAAAAAAAATAATCGAAAAATGAAGAAGAAATTTTTTTTTTATTGAAACGTGTTCATTTATTTTTACTACTTTATCACACTCATATTAATTTTGACTCTACCTTCCCGGAGTTCATTCTCCGGGGACCTCCGTTTAAATTATTCCGGCGGATTCTTTCCAACCTCCCTATTTACTGATCTCATTGGAAATCATGTAAAGACAATTTGTATTTGATATGGCTATTTGTGCAAGTATTTTACGATTAATAAGCAACTGCCTCTTGTACAAATCATTTATTGATCTACTATAACTATAGGATACTCCAATTTCACGAATTGCTGCATTTATCCGAGTGATCCATAAACGACGAAAATTTCTCTTTTGTCGGCCCCTATCCCGATGAGAAGAAAACAAAGCTCTCATTTTTTGTTGAATAATAGTTCGAGTAAGTCTTGAATGGGTCCCTCGAAAGGTTGATGCAAATAAACGAATTTTTGTTCTACGTCTCCGAGCTATATAACCCCGTCTAATTCTGGTCATTGAATCAAATGAAACTTCGCTGAATAACTAATTTAATTGATTTATTTTAGTCATTCTTTTCCCCTTCCTGGTTTATTAATAACAAAACGGATTCTTCCGATGTATAAAATAAAAATTCCAATGGCTTTTGCTACTATGACCTTCCCAACCACGATTTTTTTACAGGCATTTCACCTCGAAATAAGAAATTGTATCGATACTAGGTATCAAAAAAAAATAGTCAATTTTCAATTTAGTATTGTATAAAATAAAGTAAAAGGATAAATAAATAGTAACGGTAAATGGATAAAAAATAGTGGGTTCCTTCGTTTCTATGGTTACTTCGTAAACGGTGAGGTCCTCTCTATACACCGGAGTCTTTTCCCCATTAATCAATGTTATTAGTAACTTGTACAGTTCACATTCTTTGACTCTACCCATAAATTATCCAATAATAGATCTTTTCACAACGAGATCTACCCATACAGTAACGGCATTTAATTATGAAAGTTGGCTAGGTAGCTGACCCTGTGAGTCCGTTCTTGCAAGAGCGAGAGCATAATCTTTCTGCTTCTTAAATACCAATTCCCCGCTTAATGGATAACCATTTGCTACCAATGGGGAGTTGCTTATCATCTACAATTAAGGTGATTGGATTTGCACCAATGGAAACCATAAATTTCATACACAATGGAGGTATTTTTTGAATTAGATAGTGAAAATTTCATCCTATTCATCATCGGTAACGGTCATTGATACTGGAATAAAAGTTTCCCCTCTTTTGTTTTGGTCCAGCTCATGCTCTAAACGAGTCGCACATACACCCTAGTACATGTTCCTCGACGCTGAGGACATCCCCGAAGAGCGGGGGATTTTGTGACTTTTTTGATTGGCTGTCTTGTGTTTCTAATAAGTTGTTTAATAGTTGGCATGCTGATTCGTATACAAAAAGGGCTGGTTTAGATCGATCCTAACCAGCTGATTGTGAATTTCTTCTATTCTATTTAATTTCATTTTAACCCGGTAATAAAATCTAAAATCGCAGTTCAGTTCGTTCGAATTATGATTTGAAATGAAATGGAATAAAAGATTTATACAAGATCCCCAGTATTTTCGACTGCTACAAGATCAACAATTCCATGAGCTTGGGCTTCTGTTGCTGACATAAAAACATCTCTTTCCATGTCTTCGGATACAACCCATAAGGGGTTGCCTGTTCTTTGTACATAAACTCTTGTGAGGGTTTCGCGGAGTTTCAGCAGTTCTTCCGCTTCTAGGACAAATTCTCCTGTTTGGGCCTCATAAAAAGAGCTAGCAGGTTGGTGGATCATTACCCTGATGATATAACATAATATAATGAAAGGTTCCTCTATCTTGTACGATCGGGCGAAGGAAAGAGATAAATAATAAATAATAACAAGAAGAAGAAAATAGAAATTATATTATATATAAATTATAAATATAATTTATAATTGAACAACCGTACAGGCATTTTTTGTGCATTGCATACGGCTCCACAATGGAATTTACTTTTCCCTTCCATCGCGAAAAAAGATAACTAGGATCTATCAGATCCAGATCATTAAATGATCCATTTACCACCCTTCCTTTCGGTAGAGTTAAAAAATACTATGAGGGTTCCGTTGCTTTCTATATTGAATTTAGAATTTATCTCGTCTGTGATTCAGCAATCCCAAAGTTTTTTTTGATTCGATCAAAGAAGGAAAAAATTCTCTTGTTTTTTTTTTCAGTTTAGTATGCTTTGATAATATTTGATAATATAAATATTGGAAAAAGAATTCTGGTGTGAAAACAAAAAAAAAAATTGTGACGCTGAAACGAACTCCCGATAGATAAGATAAATCGGAAATATCTTTTGTCTCATACTACTCTCCCGATACAGAATCTCATGTTATGAAAAACAATAAAGGTTTGCTCATACCGAACTCGAAGTGCCATGCTATTATTACTCAATATTCTTATTCATATTCCATATGGCGAAGGCATAGTCTTCTTTTTTCTCTCAAATAAAAACTCATTGGCGCCAAGCGTGAGGGAATGCTAGACGTTTGGTAATTTCTCCTCCGACCAGAATGAAAGATCCCATTGAAGCGGCTAATCCCATGCATATTGTATGTACATCTGGTGGCACAAATTGCATAGTATCATAAATTGCTACTCCGGGTATTACCCATCCACCGGGCGAGTTTATAAACAAATAAAGATCCCTGGTCTCATCCTCTATACTGAGATAGACCATGAGCGCAATAAGTTGGTTCGAGATCTCACTATCAACTTCTTGGCCTAAAAAAAGTAATCTTTCTCGATGAAGTCGGTTGATTAGGACAAAATTTTATCCCTTAGGAACCGTACACGCACCTTTTAATGCATACGGTTCAAAAAAATTGCAAAAAAAAAAAAGAAAGAATCAATGTGTCGGCTCTCTCTCTTTTTATATTTATATTTATTTATAAATTTGAAAAGGACTTTTATACCTTCTATAAACCTATCAAATTAACCTCTCATTGATGCATTGTTTCATCTCCAAATTAAATTACGATGTAATTTTCTTGTTCCTGAATGGGCCTTTTCAATTTCCTTTTTTTTTTTTAGGTTTATGCTCTACTCCGGGTAAAGATCCAACCGATTTTGATTTGTACATATAGGACAAATGATCCCAATACCACTTTTTTTGATACGACTTTTTTTTTTTCAATTCCCTTCATGTCTTCCTTCCGCCAAAAATTTGATGTAGTTATCATATTCTTTTTTTTTTTTCATTGATTGGCAGTTTGAGATCGCTCATTTGTTATAAATTAGGAATCGTTTATGTATGATACAAGTGGTAATCATAAATCATACCCATATTAACAATTGAGTATTATTTTCTAAACGGAGCCTGGATACTTCATTTTATTGGTCCAATCAAGCCAACCATAAATTCTTATAATTGATAATATTGATATTGAATTGATCCTCAAAAAATTGATCTAATTGCACTTCACGCTCCAAATTCTTGATGGTTCAATCAATTTTTTTGGCGAAGCGGGGGTATCTCGATCGGGGAGAGAACGGGGAAATCCCATATGACCCAATATGTCTGACAAGTCGCACTATACATCAACCCAAACTGCATCCTCCTCTCCCGGATTCCGAAAGGGTACTTTTGGAACACCAATAGGCATCAAATGAAAGACAAAAGGGTTAAGGATTAGATTTCACTTTGATGTGGAAACGTAACAATGTTGATGTGGAGATGTGGAAACGTAACAATGAGTTTATTGTTTTCATAAGATTGAAAAGAAAACGAAATGGATAAAGGAAAAGTCTTACAAATGGGTCGGTCCATTCGAACGATGAACAAGTTTCTATGCATTCGCTCATAGAAAATGGGACGAATCCCCCCCATTGCGTATTGGTACTTATCGGGTATAGAATAGATCTGCTTTTCTTTGTTCCTACGAACAGAATTGTTCCATTATTACCTTACCAACAAAATGGAATAAAATATGAACCCGTGCTGCGAAATAATCCACTAAAAAGCGTAAGTATATAGCATAGTCTTTTCCAATGTGATAAAGTTACATAGTGTCTATTTTTCAAAGGGGTATTTTCATGGGTTTGCCTTGGTATCGTGTTCATACCGTCGTATTGAATGATCCCGGTCGGTTGCTTGCTGTCCATATAATGCATACAGCTCTAGTTTCCGGGTGGGCTGGTTCGATGGCTCTATATGAATTAGCAGTTTTTGATCCCTCTGACCCCGTTCTTGATCCAATGTGGAGACAGGGTATGTTCGTTATACCCTTCATGACTCGTTTAGGAATAACCAATTCTTGGGGTGGTTGGAGTATCACAGGAGGGGCTGTAACAAATCCGGGTATTTGGAGTTACGAAGGTGTGGCCGGGGCACATATTGTGTTTTCTGGCCTGTGCTTCTTGGCAGCTATTTGGCATTGGGTGTATTGGGATCTAGAAATATTCCGCGATGAACGTACAGGAAAACCTTCTTTGGATTTGCCCAAGATTTTTGGAATTCATTTATTTCTCTCAGGGTTAGCTTGCTTTGGGTTTGGTGCATTTCATGTAACAGGCTTGTATGGTCCTGGAATATGGGTGTCCGATCCTTATGGACTAACTGGAAAAGTACAATCTGTAAGTCCTACGTGGGGCGTAGAAGGTTTTGATCCTTTTATTCCGGGAGGCATAGCCTCTCATCATATTGCAGCAGGGACGTTGGGCATATTAGCGGGCCTATTTCATCTTAGTGTCCGTCCGCCCCAACGCCTATACAAAGGATTACGTATGGGTAATATTGAAACTGTCCTTTCCAGTAGTATCGCTGCTGTCTTTTTTGCAGCTTTTGTAGTTGCTGGAACTATGTGGTATGGTTCAGCAACTACCCCCATCGAATTGTTTGGTCCCACTCGTTATCAATGGGATCAGGGATACTTCCAGCAAGAAATATATCGAAGGGTTGGTGCCGGACTAGCTGAAAATCAGAGTTTAGCAGAAGCTTGGTCTAAAATTCCCGAAAAATTAGCTTTTTATGATTATATCGGCAATAATCCAGCAAAAGGGGGATTATTCAGAGCGGGCTCAATGGACAACGGGGATGGAATCGCTGTTGGATGGTTAGGACATCCTATCTTTAGAGATAAAGAGGGGCGCGAGCTTTTTGTACGTCGTATGCCTACCTTTTTTGAAACATTTCCAGTCGTTTTGGTAGATGGAGACGGAATTGTGAGAGCCGATGTTCCTTTTAGAAGGGCAGAATCCAAGTATAGTGTCGAGCAAGTGGGAGTAACTGTTGAGTTCTATGGTGGCGAACTTAATGGAGTCAGTTATAGTGATCCTGCAACTGTGAAAAAATATGCAAGACGTGCTCAATTAGGTGAAATTTTTGAATTAGATCGTGCTACTTTGAAATCCGATGGTGTTTTTCGTAGCAGTCCGAGAGGTTGGTTCACTTTTGGGCATGCTTCGTTTGCTTTGCTCTTCTTTTTCGGACACATTTGGCATGGTGCTAGAACCTTGTTCAGAGATGTTTTTGCTGGTATTGACCCAGATTTAGATGCTCAAGTGGAATTTGGAGCATTCCAAAAACTTGGAGATCCAACTACAAGAAGGCAAGTCGTCTGATCTAACATTGATCTGGTATTTTTCACCGCTATTGGATTTTTATGATTTCACTTTTACATGGGTTACCAGAGAAATCTTGATTTGAATCGCCGCTTTTTCTTTGACTCTTGTCTTTTCTTTATCTGGGAGATGATCCCAAATGAACAGGTGTGGAAGCTATAATTGTAAACCACGATCGGATTTATGGAAGCATTGGTTTATACATTCCTCTTAGTCTCGACTCTAGGAATCATTTTTTTCGCTATTTTTTTTCGAGAACCACCTAAGGTTCCAACTAAAAGGGTAAAATGATTTTTTAGTATCTCAATTGAAGTAAAGTAACAAGCCTCCCAATATGGGAGGCTTGTTACTTTACTTCAATTAGTCCCCGTGTTCCTCGAATGGATCTCTTAGTTGTTGAGAGGGTTGCCCAAAAGCGGTATATAAGGCGTACCCGGTAAAACTTACAAGTAAACCAGATAGAAAGATGGCGACTAGGGTTGCTGTTTCCATTATTATATAATTTCAAGACCACAATGGATCTATGATAAGATCGTTTATTTACAATGGAATGGTATACAAAGTCAACAGATCTCAATCAATGCAATAGGATTTATGGCTACACAAACCGTTGAGAGTAATTCTAGATCTGGTCCAAGACCAAGACAAACTGGTCTAGGAAGTTTATTGAAACCGTTGAATTCGGAATATGGTAAAGTAGCTCCTGGATGGGGAACTACCCCTTTGATGGGTGTCGCAATGGCTCTATTTGCGGTATTCCTATCTATTATTTTGGAGATTTATAACTCTTCCGTTTTACTGGATGGAATTTCAATGAATTAGGTATATAAGAATCATGAAGTCCGGGCTTTTCAATCCAAAACGAATCACTTAGGACTGGGATTTATAGGTCATTCTGGGAGTTCGACCGTGGAATTCCTTTGTTTCGGTATTTCCGGAATATGAGTGTGTGGCTTGTTAGAATTGATCCTATTGATAGTACAGAGAATGGGTCTGTCATCTTGAGAGAGATGGGTTCTGCCTCGTCGGATATTCATTCTAGTATCTGGAGCACGGAATATATGGAATGAAATAGATCAAGAAAAGAAATATTTGAACTATGATTCATACCTACTATTCAGACCTCGCGACCGGACTCAAAAAAAATTTCAAAGATTTCATTTATAATTATATTCTAGTTATAGATCAAAGGGTTTTTCTTCGTTCAAAATTCTTTTTATGCTTATTGGTTTGCTATTTTTGACCGACGGACAAAAGTTTCTCTGGATTTTGAGTCATTTCATCTATTCATTGAATAAGTGATGATCAAAGGGTTCTTACTCAGAGAACCTTTGTGCTTTGCTTAGCTTGGGGCTTTATTCAATCATCGTGGTTCTATTATGAATCTGAGGTTTCAATCGACTCATAGGGTCTCAACAAGAGAATTCCTATCAATATTATAATTATAAATTATACAAAAAAAGAATAAAAAAAAAAAAAAAGAAAAATAGAGACAGAGAAAATTCAAGAGGCCTGTAATGATCAACATAAAGACGGATGCGCTGACTTGATATTTTGGCATTATCATCACAAAACAAAGAAGAGCTTCGGGTTTTTTTGTCCTTCGTATTTTCAGAGAAGATTGAATAGGGTACTAAGAAGATGTTTCAAACTTCCTATTACTTATCCGTTGCAACCAGTATTGGGGTGTTTTTGCTTGAGCTGTACGAGATTAAATTCTCATATACGGTTCTCAGAGGG